AAAAAAAAAAAGAATGTGCCTACAGTAAAAGGACTAATCAGTTATTTCGTTCATCGCCCCAAACATGCCAATATTGGCACTAATGGTACGTAAATGTAACTCCTTGTTCAAACAACTATTCAGAGTTCCGAGCGCTCCTTGTAAAGCTTGTTGGAAAACCCGTTGTCGGACTTGATTAATTGCTCTTTGTTGTTCAAAATGAATGGTTTCATTTTTGTAATTTTCTAATTGGCCCAAAGTCTTAGAAGTTGAATTAATCAAATTTAATTTTTCTCGTTCTATCTCAGAGTATCCGTTCACTCGAAACTGATCTGCTTCTATTTCGACTTTCCGTAACCGGGCCCGGGCTTTTTCCAGCCGTTCAACGGCCCCGCCCTGCAGTTCTTCTGAATTTCGAATACTATTCAAGATCCTCAGTTTGCGATTATCTAATAAATCACTTAATGAAAGTAGATTATCTTTCCATTCAGCTCAAAACTTCCATGATCCCTTCCCGAACCAAACATGAAATTTTCGATTCATTTGGCTCTCACACTCAATTACGTCAACTACTTATGTATGGGAGGGGATTCCCATATCTTTTTTTAATGTAATGAGCCTATCCTCTCTCTTTCTTCTCTATTCATATTCAAAAAAGAATCTTGCGACTGATCCCTAATCCAAGACCGGAATATTCGGAGGACTCTTCTGACTAAATCAAAATAGATAATTGTCAGCAAAGTTGTTTCTTTTTTTCTTCAAATCCAAAGAATTCTTCTTACTTTATACATAGGTCATCGATTCAGCATAAAAAGGGGTTGTTTGAAATACCTATTTTTCCAATATTTTCCAATCAAATTTCCAATACCACTAAAAGGCTCAAATCTTTTTATCAACATGAGTGTTTTATATCGAAAAAAATTCCAATTATTATTATTAATTATATTAATTATTTATTTTGAAAACATTTCGATTCTATAGTAAAACATAGTAGTAGAAAGAGTACCGTGCTTTGTCTGGACTTCAAACTTTAGCTTTAACCATGTTAATGGTCCCGCATTATTGGTTTGGTTCATAGAGAATCAAAATTTATTTACCAACAAATCACGAAATGCTATGGTTCTTAAATATGATTTGAAATTGATTCAGAAGTAATTCGCGGAATCATGCACCCTTTTCCCTTTGGTCCTTAGTTATAACGAAAAAAAAGTGCAGCTGGTTGGGTCCAGCCTATTCTTGAAATAAACAACTCGCACACACTCCCTTTCCAAAAAAGATCAATACACCAAGCACTACACTTAGATTTATTGGATTTGTTGCTAAAATATCGGTATTAAACCCGAAACTCCCGGCGAATGGCCAGTGAACCAAAGAAACGAAAGAATCGGTTACATTTTTCATATGATCTCCTCTTTTAGATAGACTAAAAAAAATTAGTAATTTACCTATTTCGACACAGAGTCAAAAATTAGATTTCGAAATCCTTTCTTTGAATTGGCAATTGGGGATTCCCGCTAAGAAGGATACTATTTAGTATTTTAGTATTAGGGACCGGGACTTCTGTCAATTGCAAAACCCCTCGTTTGTTGCAACATCCCTTAAAAAGAGGGTTTTCTTTAGACTAAGAAAGGGAAAGAAAAAAGCGAATTGGTATGCTTATTTTAATTCCTCATTCTCAAATCAGTCCTTCCAATTGTAGGAGTTAAATCTTGATAGAATTCGAAAAAGCCCGAAACACAGATATAATAAATAAGAGAAAAAAAAAAAAAAGAAGTCAATTTCCTTTCCTATTTCTAGGATTAAACAAAAGGATTCGCAAATAAAAGCGCTAATGCTACAACCAGTCCATAAATTGTTAAAGCTTCCATAAAAGCCAGACTAAGCAATAAAGTACCTCGTATTTTTCCCTCCGCCTCGGGTTGTCTCGCAATCCCCTCTACTGCTTGGCCCGCAGCAGTACCTTGACCAACTCCAGGTCCAATAGAAGCAAGCCCAACAGCCAACCCAGCGGCAATAACGGAAGCGGCAGAAATAAGTGGATTCATGATAAGTTCCTCGCACTAAAATAAAGAAAAACAAAAACTAAAGAAATCGTTAATGATACAATCGTCTAATGAATTATGACTTAATTATTCCGTCACTGGGATTCGTCCAGCCGAAGTAACTAAGAACTCCGAATTGGAGCAATAATAATATTATTATTGAACCATCAAAACTATTTCGATATCTCTTTTTTAGTTCCGATCCACGGGCACAACACAGGATTTTTGTGAATCCATACGACTTTTGTTCTTCCGTTTCTTTTTTTTTTTTTCTTTTTTTCGGGACCTTTTTTTGAATTCTTCGTTCGTTTTCTTTACTTTATTTCATCTCTTTATTTTTATTGATTCAATTCCCAGTCAAAGCAAAGCCGAAATCGAACAATTTCTATTGGAATCCCTATCGAAATTCACAATAGTCGCAAGAGTAGGGTGGATTAGATATATCTTTAGTTCATATATAACTAGCAATATCTAATATCCCATATACATGTCTTTCTTCCAAAACGTAAACCAACTATTCATATCTTAGATTCAAAGTATTCGTATCTTAAAGTCAATCGTATTCTAGAACCCCTTTTCAAAAAACCCACAAGAGTTGGCATTTGATTCCATATACCTAATTATGTCCCCCTCGCCTAATAACCCCATTTTTTATGAATCTCTTTTTTTTAGAAATTTTTTTTTTTCTATTCCTTTTATTTATCATTATCCAACATGGCTACAATCGAAATAGACGAATTCATTGGGGCGAATCATTGCATAGAACTAAATATCAGTATTTTATTGAGGTACGGTCATGCAATTTTTTATTTATTATATTAATATTTTCTTTTGGTCAATCGTTGAATTGAAGAATTGACTAAAATCAACTAATAAAGGGAATCATTTTAGAAAGCATCTTTCTTTTCTTTTTTTTAATCACCCGCCCGTGATATTATAAGAATTTTTATTCAAATTATCACTCTTGGTATTTGCTATTGTAATTGAATGAACAAAAATGAACAAAATAATATAATAATATAAAGAGAATATTAATTGGCGGGGAGGTATGATATAATAAGGCCAAAGAGGAATTTTAGGAAAAAGATCCTTTCGATCTCTTTCCTACAATTCCCCAATTTCGTAATTTTTTTTATAGGACTCTTGGTCGTATATTCTGTATTTGTAGATTTATGGTTGGATATGTATGTTTCCTAAGTCGATTATCTTGAGTTACGCATACATTGCCTTGTTCTAAGCTACAAAAAAAAGACAATTTCGAAACGAAAACGAGTCAATGATGTCCCTCCATAGATTCGCCTATATAAGCCGCAGCTAAAGTTGCAAAAATAAGAGCTTGAATACCGCTTGTAAATAATCCAAGGAACATGACAGGTATAGGAACCACTAAAGGGACTAAAGAAACAAGAACAACAACTACTAATTCATCGGCTAATATATTCCCGAAAAGTCGAAAACTAAGCGATAAGGGTTTTGTGAAATCTTCTAAAATGTTAATGGGTAACAGAATTGGAGTCGGTTGAATGTATTTACTGAAATAACCTAATCCCTTTTTGGAAAGACCCGCATAGAAGTATGCTACTGACGTGAGCAAAGCTAAAGCAACGGTAGTATTTATATCATTCGTGGGTGCGGCTAACTCCCCATGAGGTAACTCTATGATTTTCCAAGGTAAAAGAGCACCTGACCAATTCGAAACAAAAATAAAAAGAAACATAGTTCCAATAAAGGGAACCCATGGGCCATATTCTTCTCCAATCTGCGTTTTGCTCACGTCTCGAATGAATTCAAGGACATATTCGAAGAAATTTTGACTGGCAGTCGGAACGGTTTGTGGATTCCGAACGGCTATAAAGGCTGAACCTAATAAGATAGCAATTACAACCCAAGAAGTAATAAGTACTTGGGCATGGACTTGGAACCCGCCTATTTGCCAATAGAAATGTTGGCCTACTTCCACACCGGACATATCGTATAACCCCTTTAGTGTGTTGATGGAACATGATAGAACATTCATATTGCCCTCTGACCGAAATAGAAATTTAAAAGGAATTATTTTGATTCAACCATCTTCTTTTCGACTTGTCTACTTGAATTGTATATTTTGAATATCCGCTAATTCCATAATATTCACCAGTTTTTGTCTCTTTTCTTTTGTGCGATTCAGGAATAGTACCCAAGCCAGAAATCCATGGAGTTACCAAAAAAATTGATTTATCTTATTATTAATCAACGATTTCGTATATAGCTAGAGCGACCCTCACAAATTGCGAATACTAATTTGTTAAGAATTAATCGGATTGAAGCTATAGCGTCATCGTTTGCTGGAATCGAAATATCTGCGAGATCAGGGTCACAATTTGTATCGATTAAACAAATTGTTGGAATTCCCAAAGTGATACATTCTCGAAGAGCCGTATATTCTTCGTGCTGATCAACGATGATTACAATATCGGGTACCCTCGTCATATATTTAATCCCGCCCAGATGCGTTTGCAGGCGCGATAATTGTCTCTTCAAAATAGCGGCATCCCTTTTGGGAAGACTGTCGAGTCTCCCCTTTTTTTGTTCCGTTCTCAAATCCCTGAACTTGTGAAGTCTCGTTTCTGTAGTGGACCAATTCGTTAACATACCACCGAGCCATTTTTTATTAACATAATGAAACCGAGCCCTTATTGCAGCTCGCGCGACTGAATCAGCTGCTTTATTTTTAGTACCAACAATTAAGAATTGTTTTCCCCTACTTGCTGCATCAAAAACTAAATCACAAGCTTCTGATAAAAAACGAGCAGTTCGAGTCAGATTTGTAATATGAATACCTTTGTGTTTTGCAGATATATAAGGTGCCATTCTAGGATTCCATTTCCGAGTACCATGACCAAAATGAATTCCTGCTTCCATCATCTCTTCCAAATGGATGTTCCAATATCTTCTTGCCATTTCTCCCCCACTTCCTCTTTTTTTTTAAGAGACGAGGCGCCCTGAAATAAATAATTGTTCCGAGGGAACCTTCTCTTCTACCAGAGATTGACCATTGATACACGATCCAGGCCATTCATTACTTTCTATTCATTATTATCCTTTTTTTCTTACCATTAAGAAATCAAATGATCACAAATAGTTAAAAGAATCCGCTCCTAGGACTCATTAAACCCTCTAAGCAATTGCTCTGATGTATCATGGAAAGTCGTTGAAATGCAAGAGTCAAATAATTCTCTGTGGTGTAAGAAAATATCTCTCATTTCCCCCCCGAATAAATTCCCTTTTTGTCTTTCCAAAAGAATGGTGTTATGCTGCCTTGAACAGTGCACTAATCCTTTGAATCCGGTACCAACGGGTATTATCCCCCCCAGAACAACGTTTTCCTTCAGGCCTTTCAACCAATCGATACGACCTCGGAGAGCTGCTTTTGCTAAAACTCGCGTGGTTTCTTGAAAACTTGCTTCGGATATAAAACTTTGAGTATTCAGAGATGCTCTCGTTATTCCCAATAAGATAGCTCGATAACAGATCACTTCTTCCAAAGCGCGCCCCGTTCGTTCCGCTCGTAACAATCCAATAAGTTCGCCGGGTAAAAAAATATTAGACATTCCAGCTTCTGAAACCAAGACTTTTGATGTTATTTGACGTACAATAATTTCTATATGCCTATTATGGATCTGCACCCCCTGCGATCGATAAACCTTTTGGATCTTATTAACCAAAGAGATACGACTTTGCACTATAGTTAGCTCAGCACCAATCAAGAATCCCCAGGGAATCCCAAGAATTCTTGTTATACGCGCGTTCCAACCCTCAACTCTCTTTTCTAGGTTCATCGATATTGAATCAAGCGAACGTACTTCTAACACTTGTTCTACTTTTGGAAGGCCCTGCGTTATATCACCAGATCTCGATTTTTCATATATAAATGTAACTAATGTATCCCCTTCGTAAAGGATTTCTCCATAATGCCCATGAACAGTTGCTCCAGGAGTAGCCAAATAAGGCTTAGCTGATCGTATTACTACAGAGTTAACTTGAACAATTAAAACTTGACCAGATTTTAGGTGTGGTCCGTTTTTGGTTATACATACATTTTCACAAAGAAACTGCCCAAGACTTATTATCGGGGACATTTCCTCACAATAATTATGATGGAGAAAATACCAATTCAAATTAAATGGATTCAAAATGATCTTACTGTCTGTATCAGGATTAGAAATTTCCCCGTTTTCATCCATTAAATAATATTTAAGTACTTGACAAGGCTGTTTTAAATTGTCAAGTTTCAAATATTTAGTTACCGAGAGATGATTATGAGTTATTAGAGTTATTAAATAGTAAAATGAATAAAAATTCTCAATTTGAAGGGCTGTTCCTAAGGGTCCCAACGAATTCCTAATTGGGGTTAGAGAACCTTTTTGAATTGGAATTGATTGTTTTATCACATTGTGATATTTTACATCGGTCAATGGACCCATTCTAAAATAATTAGATGATGACAAAATTATCAAAGATTGGCATTCCTTATTTCTATTCAACAACGTACGAATAGTTCCTTGATTTTGGCTAAGTGATTGTTCAACCCCTGCCTTGCCAAAAACGGAATAAAACGGATTGCTATTGGTGCGAACGGAACCATTATCAGAGATCAATCCTGAACCTGACGGATGATTCCTTTTTCTGATATACGAAATTTGGGATTTCACTAAGTTGAGTCTTAAGAAATCGCGAATCAGACCATTTGTACGTACTTCAACAAAGGAAGCACAAACCTCTTCGACGGAAGAACTTTTTTTGTCTTGGTCCCAATTCAACACTAAACACGTCCGAACTAATTGAATACTTGTATCAGGAATTCCCCGAGCAGCTTTGCCCTTCCCATAAAGGACATAATTGACAACTCGAAATTGCATATTATCCTTTTCCCGCAGCGGATCCTGGGGGAAGAGTGTTGCTAAATTTATACCGTCCGCTATTTCATATGTGACTACGGGTCGAACCAAAACAAAATACTTTTTCTTGGTAGGTGTGATCCGTTGAACATAGATCCATTTTTTCAATTTTTTTGATTCCTTAGTGGCTTCCTTAAGTTTTTTTTTTTCCCTTTCTGGCGGTATCAAGATGCCACTGTGTCGGGATATCTTATCTATCTCTCCGGGAAAATGGATATCTCCCGAAAATATTTTTAGTTCAATCCCCCCTTTTTTTCTCTCTATTCGGACCAATCCGCCCACTCGGCTTCTTATATTTAAAGTGATTCGTGTATCTACTCCAATGATGCTATTATTCCGTACCATTAGGTAAGAAGATTCGGGAAAAAAATGCACTTCCTCGGGAATGAAAAAAAGGCGATCTATTTTAATTTGGTATTTTGGCTTAATTTTTTTGAGTCCTCGATACTCAATCAAGTCCTCTTTTTTGACGATTGAATGCGCCCCCAGAGTCCCATATTTAGTAATTCCGGAACTCTTTCTTCTGTATCGAGGATCGTCGAAATAAGCAAGAATACTATTTCTACGGAAAATACCCCCTATGGGTATTTCAATCGAGATTCCTGAATGGGGCATTAGCTCTTTCTCTTGTTCTTGAATCGAGTGGAATGGAATAAGAAATCGATTTCTTTGCCTTTTTGCCAATAAATTCGAATTCGCGCGGAGAATTGCAGGATGTATGAGATTACAATGACCAGTACCTATGATTCTATTAAATCCCGAATAATCAGACATCTCAAGAATTCCACCTTCTTTTTTAGCAGAAAAAGCAGAACTAAATAATTTGTGTCTCGCTTGATCATTATTCACCGAGAGCGAGAGGCTAGAAATCTCTCTTCGTTCGACAGAAAGAGAATGAATATTCATTTGATCTTGATCCTTGTAGAGTGAAAAAGAAACTACACTAGATCTGCATGAACCCCCCGATAATATCCATAAATGACTTGTTTTTGGCAAGAGGTGTACATTGCTATATGTAAATTCGGGTGCATGGTACACATCAGTACTCCAGTGCATTTCTCCCTCTGAATCAGAATAGATATGTTTTCGAACCCTCTCTTTAAAATTCAAAGTGTATGCTCCCGCCTGAATCTCAGCAATCACTTGTTCTGATTCGACATATTGATCATTTTGAACTAAAAGAAAACTTTTTGGTGGAATAGTCACATTATGCATAATATCTTCACTCTCAATAATTACATCCAAATCTATCGAACATAGAAAAGCAGGATGCCCGTGACGTGTACGCGTGGGATGAACCAAATCCTCGTTGAATTTTATTTTACCATTAGAAGGGGCTCGTACATGTTCTGCAGTGCCCCCTGTAAATACGCCACCGGTATGAAAAGTTCTTAATGTTAGTTGAGTCCCCGGTTCCCCAATAGATTGACCCGAAATAATACCTACGGCTTCCCCCAATTCAACCAGGTCACCATGAGTCGGACTCCGACCATAGCATAATCGACAGATCCAAGATGTACTCCTACAAGTAAAGGGGGTTCGAATAGATATTGCTTGTGTTCGAAAGGTTATGAGTCGATTGACAAGTCCAATCCCAATATCTTGATTTCTAATGGCGATGCATCGCGGACCCATATATATATCGTCTGCTAATACACGACCAATTAATGTTTGGCTAAAAACCCTTTCCGACAGCATCTTATTTTGATTTTGAGGACTCACAGAAATTTCTCGGATGGTGCCACAATCTGTTCTACGTACAACAATGTGTTGAACTACTTCAACAAGTCTGCGCGTAAGATATCCAGCATCTGATGTTCGTACAGCGGTATCTACAACTCCCTTACGGGCTCCATAGCAAGAAATGATATATTCTGTTAAAGAAAGTCCTTCGCGTAAATTGCTTTGAATGGGTAAATCAATCATTTGACCTTGGGGATCAGACATTAATCCTCTCATACCCACCAATTGGTGTACTTGAGATGCATTTCCTCTAGCTCCCGAAAAAGACATTATATGGACTGGATTAAAGGGATCAGTCATCCTAAAATTAGGATTCATTTCTTGTCGCAAATATTCACTTGTAGCATACCATATCTCAATGGATTGACGTAGTTTTTCTATCGCGTGTACATTCCCATAATGGTGGTGTTTTTCCAAAATAAAACTTTGTTGTTCAGCATCTTGGACTAGCCATCGCTTAGAAGGTATCGTTAAAAGATCATCAATGCCTAATGAAATAGATGTAGCAGTGGCTTGCTGGAAACCCAGGGTCTTTACTTGATCCAGGATGTGTGATGTATATGCCATTCCGAAGTGATCTATTAACCTGCTAATAAGTCGTTTAATGGCAGTTCCATCTATCGTTTTATTGTGAAAGACCAGACTCGCCCGTTCTGCCATAAGTACCTCCGTATTCCGCTGAGTAGGATTCGACAATGGATTTGAGTCAATGATTGGAAAACTTCCTTTTCTCGATCTTGATTCACGTAGAAAGGTCAGCAATGGTGGTCATACTTGAACCGGAAAGGCCCAAGGTGTCATAGAATTACTTAGTTTAGACACCATATGATTAGGTACCATATGAGCAGGCCAGACAAAACCCTTGTATAGCTTCTTCGATTTCTCGATAAAAAGAAATATGGCCAACGGTGGTTCGAATGTATATAGAAAGAATTTCTTTTTTTACACTTCGTACTATTAGATAATGTCCATAAATCTCATGATAGGTACCCAAAGATTCATAGTGAACTTCGATGGGAGCTTCCCTTGAAGCAATAACGCGTTGATCTAATCGCCACCGGAGCCACAAAGGACTATCTAAATTGATTCTTTTCTGCCGATAAGCCCCAATTGCATCATAGGAATTACAAAAAAAGGGTTCCTTCGTATACTTATAGTTATAGCTATTATCGTCAATTCTTTCATCTTGATAATTTCTTCGATTACATGGATGATACCTATTTGCACAAATACCTCGACGATTCCCGCTCGTTAATACATAGAGTCCAATAAGCATATCTTGAGTCGGTACGGAAATGG